AAATAAAAAATACAGACATTTATGGATTCAATGCGAAAATTGTTATGGATTAAATTATAAAAAATTTTTTAGGTCAAAAATGAATATTTGTGAACAGTGTGGATATCATTTGAAAATGAGTAGTTCAGATAGAATCGAACTTTTGATTGATCCGGGCACTTGGGATCCTATGGATGAAGATATGGTCTCTATGGATCCCATTGAATTTCATTCAGAGGAGGAACCTTATAGAGATCGTATCCATTCTTATCAAAGAAGGACAGGGTTAACTGAAGCTGTTCAAACAGGCATAGGTCAACTAAATAGCATTCCCATAGCAATTGGGGTTATGGATTTTCAGTTCATGGGGGGTAGTATGGGATCTGTAGTAGGCGAGAAAATAACCCGTTTGATCGAGTATGCTACTAATCGATCTCTACCTGTCATTATTGTGTGTGCTTCTGGAGGAGCACGCATGCAAGAAGGAAGTTTGAGCTTGATGCAAATGGCTAAAATATCTTCTGCTTCATCTAATTATCAATCAAATAAAAAGTTATTCTACGTATCAATCCTTACATCTCCTACAACCGGTGGAGTAACAGCCAGTTTTGGTATGTTGGGAGATGTTATTATTGCTGAACCCAATGCCTACATTGCATTTGCGGGTAAAAGAGTAATTGAACAAACATTGAATAAAATAGTACCCGATGGTTCACAAGCGGCTGAGTATTCATTCCATAAGGGTTTATTCGACCTAATCGTACCACGTAATCCTTTAAAAGGTGTTCTGAGTGAGTTATTTCAGCTACACGGTTTCTTTCCCTTGAATAAAAAATATATATCGAAAGAAAATATAGAATAGAAGTGGATTTCTATATCTACCAGGAAATCCCCCTTTTTACTAGGAATCTCCGTTTGTTGGATTGAATTAGTTTAGTTAAAGTCACGCACTTAATAATGTAATTTAGAAATAATTCAATATTTAATATTAATAAGAAACTCCTTATTCGAAAGATAGAAAGAATATGAGGATAGGAGAATAATAAGAAAATTTATTCAAGCGTATCATCATATTCGTGTAGAAAGAGAAATAGGTACACTTAATTCCCCATTCCTTGCACTTATTAACTACTTAATATTATTTATTAATATTATTTATTACTTACACTTACTATTTTTTATAATAGATATACTTATCATAAGATATCTTTATAATAGGTAAAAATAAAATATTAAATTGAGGTACTCATTCCATGACAGATCTTAACTTACCCTCTATTTTTGTTCCTTTAGTGGGCCTAGTATTTCCGGCAATTGCAATGGCTTCTTTATTTCTTCATGTCCAAAAAAATAAGATTGTCTAGATCCGACGGGACAAAATTGCATCAATTTTTTTCAACACTGGATCATAATAAGCTATTTCTTTAGTGTAATATGGTAGGATATGTGACTTTTTCCGAACACAAATGAAAGAACTGTTATGCATGCGGATACATTATATCTGCATAAATGCATGTATATGCGGGTGGGTATAGTGGGTTAAAAATGATCCGCGAATATTTTTCTAATTTATAATAGAAAGTCAATGTATCTAACCAATTACTTCTAATGGTTCATATCAGAATAGTACTAGTTGATGAAAGTTATTTCGGCATCAAGAAAAGTCAAATTCATTTTGGTTATTCTCTCAATTCCAATCGAATGCAACTAGATCTAATATAGTATGAACTGGCGATCAGAACATATATGGATAGAACTAATAACAGGGTCTCGAAAAACAAGTAATTTTTTCTGGGCCTGTATCCTTCTTTTAGGTTCACTGGGATTTTTAGTGGTTGGAACTTCCAGTTATCTTGGTAGGAATCTGATATCAGGATTTCCATCTAACCAAATCATTTTTTTTCCACAAGGGATCGTGATGTCTTTTTATGGGATCGCGGGTCTATTTATTAGTTCCTATTTGTGGTGTACAATTTCATGGAATGTGGGTAGTGGTTATGACCGATTCGATAGAAAAGAAGGAATAATGTGTATTTTTCGTTGGGGATTCCCCGGAATAAATCGTCGAATCTTCCTTCGCTTCTTTCTGAAAGATATCCAATCAATCAGAATGGAGGTTAAAGAGGGTATTTTTCCTCGTCGTGTTCTTTATATGGAAATCAGAGGCCAAGGAACCATTCCCTTGACTCGTACTGATGAGAATTTGACTCCACGAGAAATTGAACAAAAAGCTGCAGAATTAGCCTATTTCTTGCGAGTACCAATTGAAGTATTTTGAAATGAAGAATGAATGTTTTCCCAGCATGAGGGAAGGAACTTGCTAATTTCCTTTTCCATATTCCTTCTAGATCCAAGGACTAAATTCTTACACAAAAATGGAAATAGATCCCTGGGTTCGATACCTTGTTATATAACTTATAACTCGTACTTTAGAGAAATATCAGATAGAGTTGACGAATGAAGCAGTTCATTAACAATTCACAGATAATAAATGAAAAAAAAGAAAGCATTGACTTCCCTCCCATATCTTGCATCTATAATATTTTTGCCCTGGTGGGTCTCTCTATCATTTAATAAAAGTTTGGAACTTTGGGTTACTAATTGGTGGAATACTAGGCAATCCGAAACTTTTTTAAATGATATTCAAGAGAAAAATGTTCTAGAAAAATTCCTAGAATTAAAGGAACTCCTCTTGTTGAATGAAATGATAAAGGAATACCCGGAGACACGTATACAAAAGCTTCCTATAGAAATACACAAGGAAACGATACAATTGGTCAAAACACACAATGAATATCATCTCCATATAATTTTGCATTTCTCGACAAATATAATCTGTTTCACTATTCTAAGTGGTTATTTTATTCTGGGTAATGCAGAACTTGTCATTCTTAATTCTTGGGTTCAGGAATTCCTCTATAACTTAAGTGACACAATAAAAGCTTTTTCGATTCTTTTAGTTACGGATTTATGGATCGGATTTCACTCGACCCATGGTTGGGAACTCATGATTGGTTCGATCTACAACGATTTTGGACTGGCTCATAATGATCAAATTATATCTGGTCTTGTTTCCACTTTTCCAGTTATTCTAGATACAATTGTGAAATATTGGATCTTCCATTTTTTAAATCGGGTATCTCCTTCGCTTGTAGTAATTTATCATTCAATGAATGAATGAAGAACTTATTTGATCTCCCGATATCAATCAAATCAGAATTTTTCTTCGTGTATAACGTGTATAAAGAAAGCATTTTACTTATTCTTTATATTTCTACCTCTTCAAGGTATTCGTCCTATATTCCAGTACAATTATTTCCGTACAATGGCAGATTCGTGGATAGGGAACTATACTAGCTACCTATCTAATTTATTGTAGAAATTCCGGGATCAATGATTGTACCATGCAAAATAGAAATACTTTTTCTTGGGTAAAGGAACAGATGACTCGATCTATTTCTGTATTGATCATGATATATGTAATAACTCGAGCATCCATTTCAAATGCATATCCCATTTTTGCGCAGCAAGGTTATGAAAATCCACGAGAAGCAACGGGGCGAATTGTATGTGCCAATTGCCATTTAGCTAATAAGCCTGTGGATATTGAAGTTCCACAAGCTGTACTCCCTGATACTGTATTTGAAGCAGTTGTTCGAATTCCTTATGATATGCAACTGAAACAAGTTCTTGCTAATGGTAAAAAAGGGTCTTTAAATGTGGGGGCTGTTCTTATTTTACCCGAGGGATTCGAATTAGCCCCCCCCGATCGTATTTCTCCTGAAGTGAAAGAAAAAATGGGAAATCTTTCTTTTCAGAGTTATCGTCCAAATAAAAGAAATATTCTTGTGATAGGTCCTGTTCCAGGTCAGAAATATAGTGAAATCATCTTTCCCATTCTTTCCCCCGACCCCACTACGAAGAAAGACGTTCACTTCTTAAAATATCCGATATATGTAGGTGGGAACAGGGGAAGGGGTCAGATTTATCCTGATGGGAGCAAGAGTAACAATACAGTTTATAATGCTACATCCGCAGGTATAGTAAGCAGAATAGGACGTAAAGAAAAGGGGGGATATGAAATAACCATAGTGGATGCATCGGATGGACACCAAGTAGTTGATATTATACCTCCAGGACCAGAACTTCTTGTTTCAGAGGGGGAATCCATCAAGCTTGATCAACCATTAACAAGCAATCCAAACGTGGGAGGTTTTGGTCAGGGAGATGCGGAAATAGTGCTTCAAGATCCATTACGCGTCCAAGGTCTTTTATTCTTCTTTGCATCCGTTATTTTGGCACAAATCTTTTTGGTTCTTAAAAAGAAACAGTTTGAAAAGGTTCAATTGTACGAAATGAATTTCTAGATCCAGAGATTACTTAACATCAAGTTAGTAAAAAGCGCGGAATTCTTGTTGATCAATATAATTATGTTATGTAAGGTATGATCAAAAAATTATTTAAATCCCTTTACTTGCTTTGTTTATACTGTTTTTGCGGGGGGTCCGGAATTCATTACTTGTATCCCATTTCTAGTACTAGACAATAGGCCTACAAAAAAGGAAGGATACAAGGCAAGACGGGACAAATGAAAGGAAGAATAAATACTTCTAGGAGAGGGGGGATTACGAGTCCTCCTAATCTTCTATTCGACACAAGAGAAAGGATTTTCTACCCTTTCTCCTGTGTCGTCTTGTATCGAAATAATAATGATTTTTATCCTGTTCATCAAAGATTACTATTTCTTCTTTTCCGGGTCTATAGAAATTCTTTTGTTTAGATTCATAAGAAGTAGTGGACAAACAAAGGAGGGGTAGAGGGAAATAATTCATTGAGCAAATAGAACTTCTTCTATTATTCATATTCAATTAACTTCAACTTATAACTTATAAAAGAAAAATTCTTCAAATAATTGGACTTTTACTCTTTTGCTTGAAAAGCGGATTAAATTCCATTTTTCAAAAACATCATAAGAAACAAAGGAATAGGGTGGTTTGAGACATCAGAGCAAAGGATCCGTT